CGTTGATTCATCATTTTTAACGTCTCTAATTCAAAACCGAACGTGAAACTTTGGTTTTATTCGGCTCCTTTATGCAAGATAGAGAGAGATAGATAAATTTAACAAAATGGAGAAGGTGTGAACAAAATGAAATGAATTCTACCCATAACATCTATGTCAGCCTTTCGTTCTGAATGCATTCAAAACATCCCGCTTTTTAGATGATCCCTATAGAATAGAAAATAGAAGAGGAGGAAAAATTCTAACAATTTTTTTTCTACTTACTTCGTTCGCTATTTCTTTTCTATTTGAAAGAATCCTTAGGAAAAGCATTTTTTTCGACCGAGCTAAAATACATATTCTATGTCGATGTCTATAGTAAACTAAAGGAATCGTTTAATAGCTAGTTTGCTTCAATTTCTCATATACAAATAAAAAAATTGAAGATTTAGTTACGATTAGAAATAAACTTTCTATATCTTTATCCATGGATCCCTTACTCATACTTAAAAAATTGTGAGTATTGTGATCCAATTCAAAAAACTTATGTTTCGTAATTTCATAATTCCATTTTTCAATTTCGAATTGATTCTTCTTGGATACAAATTACGATAATGTATATTCTTCCTCGAATCGTTCGTTGAGAGGGAAAGGATTAAATCCTTTTAAGAAATAAGTTTGTGATCGGAATATGAATCAAACGAGGGACCCCTTAACTAGTAAGGGGTCAATAGAACGAATCGCCCTTTTACCACTAAACTATACCCGCTACAATGCAATTATTGTATATAAACGGATCTTTTGTCGAACAGGAGAATCAGTCGGAATCCAAAAAAGGATCATAATAAAAGAATCATGAAAATTCTAGTTTTGACGTGTTTTCTTTCGTAAAGGGGACCTAATGAAATCAAGAAAAAAGGACTACCTTTTTTGTTTTGCTGAAGGTGCTTTGACAAATACATCTTGACAAAATTATTTTAGTCATAACATAAAAAGAAAATGCATTGTGAAAGAATCTCCATTCTTTTTTTATTCGTATTTACTTTTTTTTACATTTTTAGGTACGGGTACTTTGCTGGAAAAAATAAAGAAAATAAAGAATAATAAGAAATGGCATTTTGATCTTCTATCATTTTGGTTCTATCTCATAGGAATAAAAAAGTTTTTCTTTTGTTTGATCTTGTTTCAATAACAAGTATTTTTTCAGATCAAATAAATGGGATTCATGAGAACAAAAAAAGCCCGGCTAGGTACCGATCTGGCCGGGCTGTAGAAAAAAAAACACGACCCCTTCGAACAAACAAAAAAGGGTATTTTTTTATTATTTATATTTATTAGAATATTTATTAGAATTCTATTCTATTTTATACAATATTTATACAATATTTATTATATTTCTATAAGATTTTGGATATCTTAAATAGAATTTTAAAATATAATTTGATATCCTAATATAGAATAAATTATAGAATAAATAGAAAAACTATAAAAAAAAAAAAATAGAAGAATAAGTCAAAGAGAGATAAGATAGAAAGAAAGGAGGAGCTTTTTCAATCTCTCTTTTTTGTTTGTATAATGTAACATAGGAATTCTATTTTTTCAATTTTGGAGAGATGGCTGAGTGGACTAAAGCGTCGGATTGCTAATCTGTTGTACGAAATTTTCGTACCGAGGGTTCGAATCCCTCTCTTTCCGTTTCCGTCGATGATTTGGTATTTTCTTTATCTCTTGAATTTATAGATTTTCTTTGTTTGTTTGATTTTTTATTATTCAATATAAAAAATATGAAATTGATTATTATTCAATAATATATTAAATATATTATTAAATTCTATTCTATTATTAAATATTAAATAGAAAGAATTATTAAATAGAAAGATGTAAAATTCTAAGAAATATTTCAAAATCATGAAAGGAGAATAAAAAAAATTTATTTTTTATTCTTCACGTCCCGGATTACGTCCCGGATCGTTAGATAGGAATCCGAAGATGAAAAGAGAAACAAAGACTATCACTACTGTGTAAACAAATAGTTTTAGAGTAAGCATTACACAATCTCCAAGATCAATTAAAAAAAAAGAGAATAGATTTTCCTATACTATACATTATGTTTCTTTTGACACTAAGAAATGATGTGGTTTCGAGAAATATAATAGAAAGTAATTTTCATAAATTTATTTGAAATAAGAGCCGAGTCCTTTATTATAAAAATTTTCATACCCACAATTCTATATTGGTGGGGGACTCAAATCGAATTTTTTTTCATTTTCAATGGAAAAGGGGGTAAGAATGATTAAATGAGATGGTCCAGCTTTTTTGGGGGTATAAAAAATTTCAATATTTGAATTGGGGATTCATACTGTAAGACTTATCTGATCTTATGAATTGTTAGAATTTTTTTTTCGAATAAATTCTGAATTTTTCTAAGAGTCTAAGATAGTATAAAAATGAAAGATCTTATCGAAAACTTACAGCAGCTTGCCAAACAAAAGCTAAGAGAAAAAAGAGTACAGGTATTACTGGCATAATATCTACAATTGGATTCAAAAAAGCGTAGGCTTCCGGTAATTTCGCGAATAAAAAACTACTTGAATAAAGGGCAGAGTTAATACAAATACAGACCAAACTAAAGATATTAAGCATAAGCATAGCAAACATTTTGTTCTTTAAGATAGAATATAAGAAATCATACTTTCATACAATATCTTAATTGCATTCTATGGAATGATCAAGAATTTCCGTTTAATTCTATATCTACACATATCCAAAGCCTCGCAACATTCTATCGAAATAGATATTTTGATATTTGAACTGGAATTGACGAACAACCAATATGAATATTAGATTAATATTAGTGTTTATTAGTGTCGAATAGAAATTGGAAATGGGGCGTGGCCAAGTGGTAAGGCAACGGGTTTTGGTCCCGCTATTCGGAGGTTCGAATCCTTTCGTCCCAGAGCATATCCATGCATGATCTATCTAGATCTATATATATAGATCTAGATATCATATGAGAGTACAAATATTCTATACAAATATTCTATTAGAATAAAGATTGCCCTTTTTTGAGAAACTTTCGGTTTAATAATCTATAATCTATAATATTGGCTAAAGTGTGATTCTTTTTTCTTATTTTTAATGATCCGTGTCTAAATTGAGTTCCTTTTACGATGTATATTCAAAAAGAACTTATTTAAACTTATTTATTTGTATTCATGTTATTAATTATTAAATAGAATATTTTTTATGTTCAAAATAAAAAAAGAAATAAAAAAATATAAATTCCATTCATACAATAAAATATCGATTTCATTTGAATTTTTGATGAGACTTCGTTATTCTTTAGAAATTACCCATTCAGAAAACGTATAGATTACTATGGATCGACTGAATCAACGACTATTCATGATTTCATAATTACATACTGGCTCCAAACCAGAGAAATGTTATGGTAAAACTTCGTTTGAAACGATGTGGTAGAAAGCAACGTGCGACTTGAAAGACATGATTCAATTAGCTGTGGATTCTTAATCCACTATTTTTATATTATATAGAAATTTGTATATAGAAATGAGGGTGCTCTTGGCTCGACATCGTTTGTTCTGTTCCATTCGAACTCGTTTTTTTTGGGGGGGTTGATGATGTAAATAGTAATAGTACATGATGGAGCTCGAGTTGATTCATTTTTCAAGAGCAAGTATCTAGGGTTAGTGAAAATTTTTAAATTTGAACAACTTCGTAAATCTATTATCTATCTATATATATATTTATATATATATATATAAATCGAAAGGATCAAAAGTTTCAAACAAAATAAAAAGTAAAATTTGTTGGAATTGTTAAAACGATTTCGATCCAAAGTGTATCTGCGGGAATCCATTATCCATTTCTATGATTCTTTGATAGAAAGAAAAAAGGGTATGTTGCTGCCATTTTTGAAACGATTAAAAATCCCCGAAGTAATGTCTAAACCCAACGATTCAAGGAAAATCTAAGGGATCCTGGAACAAGTAAATACCTTTTTTAATTGTCTCAACAACTCTAAGAATGAAGAAAAAAAAAAAAAAAAATAGATTCTATTCGAAAGAAGATAGACAAAAAACGGGATAGAGACCGCTCAATAAATGAAATACTTAAAGGTTTTGAGTTATTTGAGAGTTATCCAACTTGAGTTATGAGTTTGCGAATACGAGTGATTTTTTTTCGGGAAAGAAAAAGAATAAGAAAAAAAGTACTTATAAATCATAATCGAATTGATTTTATGATTTTATGGATCTATTTGACATCCAAATTCATAATAATATTCTATCCGATTCATAATAATATTCTATCCGATAGGCATCATCTAATTTTCTCGAGCCGTACGAGGAGAAAACTTCTTATACGTTTCTAGGGGGGGTGTATTGTTCATCTCCATACATCTATCCCAATGAGCCGTTTATCGAATTGTTGCAATTGATATTCGATCCCGACGAGAGGGAAGAGATCTTCGGAAAGTGGGTTTTTATGATTCGATAAAGAATCAAACCTATTTCAATATTCCTGTTATTCTCGATTTCCTTGAAAAGGGCGCTCAACCTACAGGAACTGTTCAGGATATTTCAAAAAGGGCGGGTGTTTTTATCGAACTTTGCCCTAATCAACAAACGAAATTCAATTAATGAAATAAGAAACAAAAGAGGGTGTGGATAACTTGTATATATATTTCTATAAACCTTTATCTCTCTTATCCCCCCGCTATCTATTCATACCTCATTTTTTTCATTTATTATTTGCTATACTATAAGAATGCTGTTTTCTACAACCACAAAAATCTATTTTTATTGATATAAATTAATAGAAAACGGATGGAAAAAAAAGAGCAAATCAATAAATGAAGTAATAGGGTTTATAAATACATTACTCTCAATGAGGTGGTTTTCATTGGAATTCTCTGAAGAAATAAAAAAGGGGGTTAGGTTAATTGCTTAGTCCATATTTCGATTGTATTGATTCAATTATTAATTAATATTAATTTGATTGAAAAAATTGGATCTCTACCCTTTTCTTTTTTCCTTAATTTTCGCATACATCCTTTTCTTTTGGATCTATGTCGATTAGTTTTGTAGTGCCAATTCAACATAAATTGTTTGTTTTTTTTATTTTTTTTTTTTTATTAGTTTTCTTTATTAGTATTATAGTATTCTAATACATTAATACATTTTCGTATTCGAATTTTTTTATTAGAATTTACAAACGAACTTTGTTATTATTAACATTAATTAAATAAAATTAATTAAATAAAAATAAAATAAATGGAATTTCAATTGGCATTTATTAAATTCTTAGTTACTATTTAAATTTAAAGTTTATAATTCTTTTGTTTTCTCCATTGTAGTTTTTTCTCAACATTAACATTAACATTAATATTAATATTGACAACAGTGTATCAAACAAATATAATCCGATCGTGAATAAACGGATCTTTTTATTTCCGTTCCATATCCGTAGGATTTTTTTATTATACAATTCAATCTTTTTTTGATTGCTATTGTATCTACACATTCGATTTTATTAGTTTTTTTTCATATTAGTTTCATTCGGGTTGCTAACTCAATGGTAGAGTACTCGGCTTTTAAGTGCGACTCGATTTTTTACACATTTTTATGAAGCAATGGATTCGTTCATACCAGCGATAGAGTTTGTAAGACGACGACTGATCCAGAAAGGAATGAATGGAAAAAGTAGCATGTCGTATCAATGGAGAATTCGAAGAATATTTCATTCTTATTGGATCCGATCCAAACCTTTGTTTGAATTCTTGGCTCGGAACAAAAAATCAAAGTTCGGTTGAATTAATAAATGGATAGAGCCTGGCGGCTCCAATTATAGGGAAACAAAAAGCAACGAGCTTTCATTTTTTAATTTGAATGATTACCCGATCTAATTTTACGTTAAAAATAGATTAGTGCTTGATGTGGGAAAAGCTTTTCCTATGAAAAAAAGAAAATGGATTATTGATTTTTTTATGAGTCCTAACTATTAACTATTCTCCATTCTGGGGTGGCGCTGAATGTGTAGAAGAAAGAGTATATTGATAAAGATATTTTTTTCCAAAATCAAAAGAGCGATTGGGTTAAGAAAATAAAGGATTTCGAACTCTATTGTTATTCTAGAATGAACATAAAACAATTAGATCGAAAAAAACGAGGAGAGAGAGTCCGTTGATGAGTTTTACTTGTTTTCGAGGTATCTATTCGTTTTTCATTTTTTTACTATAATAGAATACCCTAATAGAATACCCTGTTTTGACTGTATCGCACTATGTATCATTTGAGAACCCAATAAATCCCCTATCCCTGTCTCAAATTGAATTTTTTAAAATGGAGGAATTTCAAGTATATTTAGAACGAAATAGGTTTCAGCAATATGACCTCCTATACCCACTTATCTTTCGGGAATATATTTATGCACTTGCTTATGATCATGGTTTAAATAGCTCCATTTTGATGGAAAATATAGGTTCTGACAATAAATCTAGTTTACTAATTGTAAAACGTTTAATTATTCGAATGTCTCAACAGAATCATTTGATTATTTCTGTTAATGATTCTAACAAAAATAAATTTTGTGGGTACAACAAGAATTTATATTCTCAAATAATATCAGAGGGGTTTGCCGTCATTCTGGAAATTCCATTTTCCCTACGATTAATCTCTTTCTTAGAGGAGGCAAAAATCGTAAAATCTTATAATTTACAATCAATTCATTCAATATTTCCTTTTTTTGAGGATAAATTTCCATATTTAAATTATGTGTCAGATATACGAATACCTTACCCTATCCATCTGGAAATTTTGGTTCAAACCCTTCGTTACTGGGTGAAAGATGCCTCTTCTTTTCATTTATTAAAGCTCTTTCTTCACGAGTATTGTAATTGGAACATTATTATTACTTCAAAAAAATCGATTTCTACTTTTTCAAACAGGAATCCAAGATTCTTCTTGTTCCTATATAATTTTTATCTATGTGAATACGAATCTATCTTCCTTTTTCTCCGTAACAAATCTTCTCATTTACAATTAACATCTTCGGTAGTCCTTTTTGAGCGAATCTATTTCTATGGAAAAATGGAATATCTTGTAAAAGTCTTTCCTAAGGATTTTCTGTCTACCCTATGGTTTTTCAAGGACCCTTTCATTCATTATGCTCGATATAAAGGAGAATCCATTCTGGCTTCTAAGAATACCCCTCTTGTGATGAATAAATGGAAATACTATCTTATCAATTTATGGCAATGTCATTTTTATGTTTGGTCTCAACCAGGACGGATCCATATAAACCAATTATCCGAGCATTCATTCTACTTTTTTTTTTGGGTTATTTTTCCAGTGTACGGCGAAATCCTTCAGTGGTACGGATTCAAATGCTGGAAAATTCATTTCTAATAGAAAATGTTATGAAAAAGCTTGATACAAAAGTTCCAATTATTCCTATAATTAGATCATTGGCTAAAGCGAAATTTTGTACCATATTAGGGCA